TCTTAGTCCCGATACAAATAAGTATCGGGGGTATTTATCACAAAGTTTTCGCGTTGTTGATTCCTAAGTGTAGTGCTTCTTCCCCTATATCACCTATTAGTACTAGTAAAGTAGACTAGGATTAACCTGCAATTACTATATAGGCAGAACCTAACCTATAGGTGTAACCTTTCGCTCAATACTCAAATTGATGATTGAAGCATCCGAGGCCATATCAATCGAGGATACACGACAGAAGGCATTGTCCTATCTCCAAACTCACCTTCACCAAGCGTAGGTTTATTTCCATATAATTTTTTCTTTCTATTCTCAACCCGAAACATGTCTCTTTCTCGTAAGACTGAGAGCTAAAAAAAAAAAAAAAGAATCAAATCACACCATCTCTGTAATAGGTAAATGCTTCTTTTTCTCCTGAAGTTGTCGGAATTATTCGTAATAAGATATTGGCTACAATCGAAGAGGTCTTATCAATAAAATTTCCATTTATCCGAGATCTAGGCATAATTAGCAACCCATTCTATAATTCTTCTCATTTCCCTCGCGGAAAATGATCTCACAAACAAAGGAATTGTACAGTACAAAATAACATAAAAAGAGACTAATTCTAAAAAAATATGGACTTTCCACTCAAATTGTGTCCTTTTGCCAGGGAGAGATAGGAAATATTTGAATATGATTGTATTTCATACAAATTTTGTAGTATCTCAATGAGCGGAACTATTACTAATTTCATTTAACTAAGTTTAAGAACTAGGGACTTTATGTTCCTACACTACCTAAAGATTCTGGGAACTCGAGAAGTTTTGATTTGATCATGGTTCAAAGAGAAAAAAAAAAAATAGAAGAATTATTCTTTAATAAAAAAAGTCGCCATCATTTTTTGTTTGTATAACGTGTATACACTATACATTCGAAATAGAAAAACTATGGAACAATTTATCTATTTGTAATAAATAGATCTATGAGGTAAGTAATTAGAGGAGTTGTCGTTGAGGATTGGAAAAGCATTTTGGATTCCTAGAGAACCATAGTCTAAATGTAATCCTAGTATCTAGTATTGTAACCCATCCTAGTATCTAGTCTAAAATATAGATTCTTCAGTTGATTTATTCTAAGTTAAGTCATTGGTCTTATCCAATATAAATAAAAATAAGGAAAGATCGTCGTCTTAACAAACATTAATGGGTACCTCCCCCTTCCCTTAACAAGAAAAAGAGTTTTTTATTCTTTTACCTATACCTATAACTAGAATAGAAGTCAAAGGAATATTAAATATATTTGAAGATTTTAGGAAAAGTTTTACATATCCATTAGAATAGATCGGTTGTACCTGTACTGCAATAATATGAATTACTCGCTATTCACTCGGTTTATGGTCAATAATAAGATTATGTTATGTAGGAGAGATGGCCGAGTGGTTCAAGGCGTAGCATTGGAACTGCTATGTAGGCTTTTGTTTACCGAGGGTTCGAATCCCTCTCTTTCCGTTTCTGTACCTTCATCTAATTCACCAAGGTTACTTAACACAATGTATCAAGTAACAATAAAAACCATTATTTCTATAAGACCCTTATTTGTTTGATTTTCTATTCCTAATTACTGTGGTATGTAAAAAGATACCGAAAAGCGCGAAACTAGGTCAAGTCTGACGAGAATAATATTCTACGACTAAGAGTTCATTTATTTTCAAACCGATCCATTTACTATCTATTATTTGATTTACTAATCCTTTATTATTGAATGAGTCAATAGTCAAATGTTTCGGCACCTCCTCGTGAGAGGATAAAGCAATATTATTTTGAATCAGAGTTTTCGATCTTTGCTTATCCTTTGTAGCAATAATATCCCTGGGTTTACAACGATAACTTGGTATATCCACTATACGACCGTTAACTAAAATATGTCTATGGTTAACTAATTGCCTGGCTCCCGGAATGGTTGAAGCCATGCCCAATCTAAAAAGGATGTTATCCAAACGCATTTCAAGTAGTTGCAGTAAAACCTGACCAGTGGATCCTTTGGCTTTTCCAGCGATATGCACATATCTAAGTAATTGTCGCTCTGTCAGACCATAATGAAAACGCAATTTCTGTTTTTCTTCTAAACGAATACGATATTGTGATCTTTTACCAGAGCGCAATTGATTTTTAAGATCACTTCCGGATCTAGGCCTTTTACTAGTTAGTCCTGGTAAAGCGCCCAGACGGCGTATTTTTTTGAAACGAGGTCCTCGGTAACGAGACATAAAAACTCCTTTATTTTATTATATTATTGAAATTTGCAGAAAAAATCTAAATTAAGACTGAAATAACGCATAAACAAAGCAAAGAAAAATCGACAGAAATACTACAAACAAGAATGAAATGGATTGTATCCATATACAGATTTTTTTGTATTTTGTATATGAATATATATATATAATATAAATATATAAAGTAAATAGAAATATGAAATATATAAAGGTAAATTGTTATGTTAATTAAAGCTACGTTTTATGATTTGTTCTGTAGAGGTCTAATTACTCCAATTTTTTATTCATAGTTGGAAGTTACCGCGGCATAACGTAATATAACAGATGGGAAACTCTACATTTGGAGAAAATTCAATATTCTTTGATCTCAAGGGGGATCATCAATCATGGAAAAAAAAATAGGGAAAAAGCCAGCTATCGGAGTCGAACCGATGACCATCGCATTACAAATGCGATGCTCTAACCTCTGAGCTAAGCGGGCTTATATACTTATATAACAGAAAAGAAAAATAATGCATAGGAACTCAGGAAATCGTGGGGATTCCTCACTATTAGCAATTTTTTTTCTTATCTCAAGCTCATGTGTATTATATATTCTTTGTATCTTATATTATCTGAATATTTTTTGTATCTTATATATTATATTCCATATATTCTATTATATTCCATATATTTTATAAAGCCATAACATCCTATTTTCTTTTCTAAAAAAATTAGGAATTTAGATTTCATCAAAAAAAAATCTCAAAATCTATTATTTCTTATTTCTAATTTATGTTTATTATAATATGATACATAATATTAATATATAATATAATTTATATATTATAGTTTTTATATTTAATTATATTTAAATATTTTATTTATTCTATTTATTAATTTATTTTATTAATTTATTCTATTTATTATATATATATAATTATTTATTATATTATTATATATATATTTATATATATATATATATTATTATATATATATATAATATATATATATTATTTTTGTATTTTTCTATTATTTTATTTTGATTTTATTATATATTGTGTATTATATATTGAATTGTGTATTATATATTGATATTTATTATATATTGATATTGGTATTAGATTGGTATTAGAATTTTTTATTATTTATTTTATTATTTTATTATATTATATATATTATATATAATATATTATTATTATATTTTATATTATTATTAGATATTAGATTTAGAATTCTAATTTTGATTTATTGATTATATTGAAATTGCATTATTATTTTATTTTATATTGAATCATATTAATATAACTTTTGGATTAATAATTTTAAATTGAATGTAAGATATAAATTTATGAATTGACTAAGACTAATAAAATTAAGTTTTGATTAGAAATAGAAAAGAAAAATACAAAAAAAAAATCCAATTAGAACAGCATATTATTATATTAGTTATGTGCACTATAGCGGATGGGTCGGTTCTAAAAGATAAGGATAAAGATACAATCCAGACCATAATGAGACATTCCTCTGGGTTCATTCGGAAAGCAAAGAAATAGCACGAAAAACGAGAAGAATGAATATCGACCGTTCCAGTATTCCCAATTCCACTGGAAAAATGAGGGAGGGAGAGACATAGATATATGGGATATATCTTATCCATATTGAATTGCGGATACATCAATGATAGAATCCATTTTGATTGGATAGATATGGGTCATTTGATAGAGATTCAAAAAAGAGGAAAAATAGCAGTAAATGTTTTTCGCTCCGGGAATCAGTATCTAATTAATCTAATCGTTTCTTCTAATCTAAAGATAGTAAAAAAAAATGGGTGGAAGGATTACAATAGGAAATAGGATTCCGATCTCAAATCAAAAGGGGATATGGCGAAATAGGTAGACGCTACGGACTTGATTGCATTGAGCCTTGGTATGGAAACCTACTAAGTGGTAACTTCCAAACTCAGAGAAACCCTGGAATAAAAAATGGGCAATCCTGAGCCAAATCCTTGTTTTTTTTTTTAAGAAACAAAGGATAGGTGCAGAGACTCAATGGAAGCTGTTCTAACAAATGGAGTTGATTGCATTGCGTTGGTAGCTGGAATTCTTCTTTCTATCTAAATTACAGAAAAGATAACCCTATATACCTAATACGCACATATATATACTGGCATATCAAACGATTAATCACGACCCAAATCCATAATTATTATTTATATATTATATATTCTTAATTTATATATTCTTAGTTATATGTTATATAATAAATTCAAAATTTTATGAAAAATTAAAGAGTTATTGCGAAGCCATTCTAAACTTAAGTAAGAGTCGAATATTCAGTGATCAAATCATTCACTCCAGAGTCTGATTGATCTTTTGAAAAAAAAAAATGATTAATCGGACGAGAATAAAGAGAGAGTCCCATTCTACATGTCAATACCGACAACAATGAAATTTATAGTAAGAGGAAAATCCGTCGACTTTAGAAATCGTGAGGGTTCAAGTCCCTCTATCCCCAAAAAATCCATTTTACCTCCTAAGCTAAGTATTTTTCCTCCTTTCTGCCGGAAACTCAAAATTCACTATGTTTTCCATTTACTCTACTCTTTCACAAAAAGATCCAAGCGTTTTATGCTTAGTTTAGCACAAGTTTTTGTGCAATACACATACAAGAAAATATATGTACAAAGACTCTCGAGTCTTGAATTTTTTACTATTCACAATCTATATTGTTTTGTTAGGTTATCCTTACACTTATAAATATCAAAAAA